TTACCGAAAAGCCGAAAACTTAGTGATAAGGGTTTTGTGAAATCTTCTAGGATGTTAATTGGTAAAAGTATTGGAGTTGGTTGAATGTATTTACCGAAATAACCCAATCCTTTTTTGGTAAGACCCGCATAGAAATATGCCACGGACGTGAGTAAAGCTAAAGCAACGGTAGTATTTATATCATTCGTAGGTGCGGCTAACTCCCCATGAGGTAACTTTATTATTTTCCGAGGTAAAAGAGCCCCTGACCAGTTAGAAACAAAAATAAAGAGGAACATAGTTCCAATAAAGGGAACCCAAGGACCATACTCTTCTCCAATCTGAGTTTTGCTCAAGTCTCGAATGAATTCAAGGACATATTCGAAGAAATTCTGACCATCGGTCGGTATAGTTTGTGGGTTCCGAACAGCTATAGCAGCTGAACCTAATAAGATAGCAATTACGACCCATGACGTAATAAGGACTTGGGCATGGACTTGGAAACCACCTATTTGCCAATAGAAATGTTGGCCTACTTCCACACCGGATATATCGTATAGCCCTTTTAATGTGTTGACGGAACATGGTAGCACATTCATATTGTCCTCTGGCAGAAATAGAACTAAAAAAGGAATTATTTTGATTCCACTATCTCTTTCTCAACTCGTCTACTTGAATCATATTTTTCGGATATCAAGTAATCACATAATATCCTCGGCTTTTTATCTCTTTTTTGGTATTCAGAATATAGTAACCGATTCAAAAAATCTATGGAGTTCTCGAAGTAATTGACTTATCTTATTATTAATCAACGATTTGGGATATAGCTAGAACGGCCCTCACAAATAGCGAATACTAATTTGTTAAGGATTAATCGGATTGAAGCTATAGCGTCATCATTGGCCGGAATCGAAATATCTGCAAGATCCGGGTCACAATTTGTATCTATTAAACAAATCGTTGGAATTCCCAAAGTTACACATTCTCGAAGAGCCGTATATTCTTCTTGCTGATCAACGATGATTACAATATCAGGTAACCCCGTCATATATTTGATCCCACCCAGATATGTTTGCAAGTGATATAATTGTCTCTTCAACATTGCTGCATCTCGTTTCGGAAGGCGGTTGAGTCTTCCCTTCTTTTGTTCCGCTCTCAAATCCCTGAACTTATGCAGTCTCGTTTCTGTAGTGGACCAATTCGTTGACATACCACCGAGCCATTTTTTATTAACATAATGACACCGAGCCCTTATTGCAGCTGATGCTACTGAATCAACTGCTTTATTTTTGGTACCGACTATTAAGAATTGCTTTCCCTTACTTGCTGCATCAAAAACTAAATCACAAGCTTCTGATAAAAAGCGAGCAGTTCTAGTAAGATTTGTAATATGAATACCTTTACGCTTTGCAGAGATGTAAGGTGCCATTCTAGGATTCCATTTCCTAGTACCATGACCAAAATGCACTCCTGCTTCCATCATCTCTTCCAAATTAATGTTCCAATATCTTCTTGTCATTTATCTCCACGCTTCCTCATTTTTTGAAGCCCTAAATACTAAAAAAATAATTGTTCCGATGGAACCTTTTACCGGAGATTGACCGTTGATACACGGGCCAAGCCATAAATTCCTTTCTAGTCACTATTATCTTTAGACCAGATAGTTTAAAGTTAAGTTAAAAGGATGAATCCGCTCTTAGGAATCATTAAATCCCGTAAATAATTGTTCTGATGGATCGTAGATATTCTTTGGGATGTACGAATAAAATAATTCTTTGTGTTGAAACAAAATATCCCTAAACCCCCCTCGAAATAGGTTATTACTTTTTATTTCAAAAGGGATATTGCTGTGTTGCCTTGAATGATACACTAATCCTTTGAATCCGGTACCAACAGGTATCATCCCCCCCAGAACAACGTTCTCTTTCAGACCTTTCAACCAATCGATACGACCTCGTAGAGCGGCTTTTGCTAAAACCCGAGCAGTTTCTTGAAAACTCGCCTCGGATATGAAACTTTGAGTATTCAGAGACGCTCTCGTTATTCCCAATAAGATGGCTCTATAACAGATCGCTTCTTCCAAAGCGCGTCCCGTTCGTTCCGCTCGCAACAAGTCAATAAGTTCTCCGGGTGAAAAAACATTAGACATTCCATCTTCCGAAACCAATACTTTTGATGTTATTTGGCGCACAATAATTTCTATATGCCTATTGTGGATTTGCACCCCCTGGGATCGATAAACTTTTTGAATCTTATTAACCAAAGAGATACGACTTTGTGCTATGGTTAACTCTGCGCCAATCAAAAATCCCCAAGGAATCCCAAGAATTCTTGTTATACGTTCGTTCCAACCTTCAACCCTTTTTTCTAGGTTCATTGATATTGAATCAAGCGAGCGCACCTCTAAAACCTGTTCCACTTTTGGAAGACCCTGCGTTATATCACCAGATCTCGATTTTTCGTATATAAATGTAACTAATGTATCTCCTTCAGAAAGGGTTTCACCATAATGTCCATGGAC